TACGGCTGTTAACTAAAATATGTCTATGGTTAACTAATTGGCGGGCTGCAGGAATTGTTGAAGCCATACCCAATCGAAAAAGTATGTTATCCAAACGCATTTCAAGTAATTGTAGTAAAACTCGGCCTGTTGACCCTTTTGCTTTTCCAGCAATACGAACATATTTAAGTAATTGCCGCTCTGTAAGGCCATAATGAAAACGCAACTTTTGCTTTTCTTCTAGACGAATACGATATTGAGATTTTTTCCCCAAACGTGATTGGTTTCTAAGGTCATTTCCGGCCCTAGGCCCTTTCTTAGTTAATCCTGGTAACGCTCCCAGACGGCGTATTTTTTTGAAACGAGGTCCCCGGTAACGCGACATAAAGACTCCTTATGGTTATTTCAAATGAATTTTATTCTTCTTTTGTTCAGTAATTTTTGATTTTTTAACTCTAAACTAAAACGGAACTAAATGAAAGGGGGTTTACTCAATCAGCGTACTTGTGTACTCTAAAAGAGAATGAGATTAATTGGATAAATATACAGACCCCTTTCAACATTTTTGAATTTAAAAGGGGCATTCTCAATCGCGGAAAAGTTTAATAAATAGGAAAAGCCGGCTATCGGAATCGAACCGATGACCATCGCATTACAAATGCGATGCTCTAACCTCTGAGCTAAGCGGGCTCACATAACATTTATTTTCTATGAATAGGAATTCAATAAAATACCAATCCATTAAAGTATTAGTATCTTTTTTACTAAAAATTTTTTATTATCTAATCAGAATCCAATCCTAGATAAAAGAATAGAATATCAAATTTTAACTCAAATTTCACTAACTAAAAATCAAATCAATCTTGAATATTTATAGAACATAACAATTAATAGAATGATCAAAAATTTAGAAGTTTCATTTCTTTATCACGAATAAATATGTATTATTATAGAATACAATTCTAGTATTATTCTAGTAGTATTAATATTTATCACTAATTAAATTAGTTCTATTTTCTAGAGATTCTTTTTTTATATATTATTTCTATTTGATTCTATATTATCTAGGAATGATTCGTTCTAGCTAATGAGACATTCTTCCGCTTTCATTCATAAGGATATAAGTCGTAAATACGGAAATTAAGACAACAAAAAATCGACCGTTCAAGTATGCAAAAGGTTCCGGGAAGAGTGACAGATAAAGATATATATATCTTATATATATCAATCTATATTGAATTGTGTATACAGAAATAATAAAATCTTATTTAGTCTTAGTTGGACCAAACCGAGGAAGGGTTTCCTATCGAGGATTGGTAAGAAATCAAAGAAAAGGCGGAGCGACCTTAGAATAAACTACTACAAAAGAAAAGGGGGGTATGGCGAAATTGGTAGACGCTACGGACTTAATTGGATTGAGCCTTGGTATGGAAACCTACTAAGTGCTAATTTTCAAATTCAGAGAAACCCTGGAATTAATAAAAGGGGCAATCCTGAGCCAAATCCTAAAAAAGAAAAAGAAAGGCTCAGAAAGAAAAAAAGGATAGGTGCAGAGACTCAACGGAAGCTGTTCTAACAAATGGAGTTGATTGCGTTGGTAAAGAAACCTTTTCACCAAAAATTCCGAAAGGATGAAAAAGAAAGGTATATACAAACTGTATCAAATGATTCACCCGCAGCCTGTGGATCTTTTCACGAAATGATTTGATTAATCGGACGAGAATAAAGAGAGAGTCCCGTTCTGCATGTCAATGCCGACAACAATGAAATTTATAGTGAGAGGAAAATCCGTCGACTTTAAAAATCGTGAGGGTTCAAGTCCCTCTATCCCCAAAAAGCCTATTTGACCTCCCCGACCCTTTTGCTTATCCACCTTTTTGTTTTGTTCGAGGTTGAAAATTCCTGATGTACCCGCCCTATTCTATATTCTATTCGTAGTTGATTCGTTTATAAATAGATCTGGGCAGAAATGTTTAATAGTATATAATAGTATATAGAAATGAACATCTTTGATAAAAAGATAAAAAAACTCGATTTGAACGAAATCGGTACCATTCCTCATACTGAAATTTATAAAGTTTTTTCAGACCCAAGAGCTTCTAGGACCTAGATAAAACTTTGTAACCTTCTTGCGTACTGTTAATTGACAAAGACCCCATCCTCTAATAAAATAAGGATGCTACATTGGGACTGGTCGGGATAGCTCAGCTGGTAGAGCAGAGGACTGAAAATCCTCGTGTCACCAGTTCAAATCTGGTTCCTGGCACATGATTAAATTGGTCTAGTTTGTTTTCCATAAATAAATTAATATGATATGAATTGGCATCCATATTTATTTATTTTATTTATAGCATAGTTTAACTAAGAATCCATATTTTTTTTATTCATCTTGACGAGATATACCCCATCTATTTTATAGATGGGTCGAATTAAATAGTTAATAGACAAGATTCAGTTCAGATCCAAACAAATAGAATTATATACCCTTTCATTTTCATTTCTTTGTATTTTATTTCATATT